TGACTCCATTGAGTTCGCCACCATAGAACTCAACAGTTACACCTACCTGTTCGACACTATACTTTGATTCTGCCCTTCTAAAAGGAACATCGGCTCTCACAATTCCGTCTCCGTCTACCAAAACTACTGGAAATGTTTCAAAAAAAGTAGGCATACGACGTACAAAAAGCTCATGCCCTTCTTTATCTCTAAAGATGGGGTGTCCTAACCATCCAACAGCTATTCCATCCCCGTTATCCATTGAGCCTGCTCTGAATAATCCCCCTTTCGCCGGATTATTACCGATGTAATCATAAAAAGCTAATTTTTCGGGAATTTTAGACCAAGCTTCCGACAAACTCAGATTTTCGGCTAGCCCGGCACCAACCCTTCGATATATTTCTTGCTGGAAGTATCCCTGATCCCACTGATAACGAGTGGGACCAAATAATTCGATCGGGGTAGTTGCTGAACCATACCACATAGTTCCAGCAACAACGAAAGCTGCAAAAAAGACAGCAGCGATACTACTGGAAAGGACCGTTTCAATATTGCCCATACGTAATCCTTTGTATAGACGTTGGGGCGGGCGGACACTAAGATGGAATAGACCCGCTAATATGCCCAATGTCCCCGCTGCAATATGATGAGAGGCTATTCCTCCCGGAACAAAAGGATCAAAACCTTCCGCGCCCCACGCTGGATTTACAGATTGTACTTTTCCGGTTAGGCCATAAGGATCGGACACCCATATTCCAGGACCATACAAGCCTGTTACATGAAATGCGCCAAACCCAAAGCAAGCCACCCCTGAGAGAAATAAATGAATTCCAAAGATCTTGGGCAAATCCAAAGAGGGTTTTCCCGTACGTTCATCACAGAATATTTCTAGGTCCCAATACACCCAATGCCAGATAGCTGCTAAGAAGCACAAGCCAGAAAACACAATATGTGCCCCGGCCACACCTTCGTAACTCCAAATACCCGGATTCGTTATAGTTCCTCCTGTGATACTCCAACCACCCCATGAATTGTTTATTCCTAAACGAGTCATGAAAGGGATAACGAACATACCTTGTCTCCACATTGGATCAAGAACGGGGTCAGAGGGATCAAAAACTGCTAATTCGTATAAAGCCATCGAACCGGCCCAACCAGAAACTAGAGCTGTATGCATTATATGGACAGAAAGCAACCGACCGGGATCATTCAATACGACGGTATGAACACGATACCAAGGTAAACCCATGGAAATACCCCTTTATCAAAGAAAAAATAGACACTATGTAACTTTATCGCATTGGAAAAGACTATGCTATGGACCTCACCTTTTCAGTGGATTATCCCGAAGCAAGGGTTAATATTTATTCCGTTCCGTTGGTAATAATTGAACAATTCTGTTCGTAGGAACAAAGAGAAGCAGATCTATTCTATACCCAATAAGTACCAATACGCAATGGGGGCTGGTCCCATTTTTTGTGAGCGAATGCATAGATACTTGTTCATCATTCAAACGATCCATTCGTAAGAATTTTTCTTTATTCATTCTGTCTTCCTCCATGAACCTTCGAATCTATGGATAAAATACGATAAACGGCAATATTATGAAGACAATAAACCCGTTGTTACGTTTCCACATCAAAGTGAAGTATAGTACTTAACCTCTTTTTCTTTAATTTAATGCCCATTGGTGTTCCAAAAGTACCTTTTCGGAGTCCTGGAGAGGAAGATGCAGTTTGGGTTGACGTATAGTGCGACTTGTCAGACATATTGGGTCATATGGGATTTCCCCGTTCTCTCCCCCGATGGAGATATCCTCTCTTTCGCCCAAGAAAGATTGATTGAACCATCAATAATTCGGAGCGTGAAGTGCAATTAGATCAATTTATTGGGGGATCCATATTATCAATTAGAAGAATTTATGGTTGGCTTGGACCAATAAAATGAAGTATACAGGCTCCGTTCAGAAAATACCAAATTGGTAATCTATGTATGATTACCACTCGTATCATAAATGATTCCTTTATACCATATGAGTGATCTCATACTGCCAATCAATGGAGTAATATGATGAATACATCATATATTGGGCGGAAGACATGAAACGAATTGAAAAAAAAAAAAGAAGTCGTAGCAAAAAGAAGTGGTACTGAGATTATTTGTCCTATATGTGCAAATAGAATTCGGGCAGATCTTTACCCGGAGTAGAGCATAAACCTAAAAGAATTGAAGAGGCCCATTCAGGAACAAGAAAATTACATCGTGATTTGGATCTCGATGAAACAATACATCAATGAGAGGTTAGTTCGATAAGTTCAGTGAATTCTAGGGAAGCAAGTCAAGTCAAAACTCATGTTTCTTGAAAAATGGAAGAAAAAGCCCCTTCGTTAGGAAAAACCCTGCTACGAAAAGAGAAAAGGGCTGGAATCGACACATTGATTCTTTTTTTGTTTCGCAATTTTTATTTTTTGAACCGTATGCATCCAAAGGTGCGTGTACGGTTCCTAAAGGATACAATTTTGTCCTAATCAACCGACTTTATCGAGAAAGATTACTTTTTTTAGGCCAAGAGGTTGATAGCGAGATCTCGAATCAACTTGTTGGTCTCATGGTATATCTCAGCATAGAGGATGATACCAGGGATCTTTATTTGTTTATAAACTCTCCCGGCGGATGGGTAATACCAGGAATATCTATTTATGATACTATGCAATTTGTGCCACCAGATGTGCATACAATATGCATGGGATTAGCCGCTTCAATGGGATCTTTCATCCTGGTCGGAGGAGAAATTACCAAACGTCTAGCATTCCCTCACGCTTGGCGCCAATGAGTTTTTTATTTGAGAGAAAAAGAAGACTATGCCTTCGCCATATGGAATATAAATAATAAGTAATAATAGCATGGCACTTCGAGTTCGATATGAGCAAACCATTCTCGTTTTTTCATAACATGAGATTATGTATCGAGATAGTAGTATGAAACAAAGGTTATTTCCGATTTGATCTTATGTATCGGGGTTCCATTTCAGCGTCACAAACCTTTTTGCTTCCACACCAGAAGTCTCTTTCCGATATTTATGTTATGAAAGAGTATGAAAAAAAAAAAGATTCTTTTTTCCTTATTTGATCGGATCAAAAAGAAACTTTGGGATTGCTGAATCTCAGACGAGATAAATATATAAAGCAACGGAACCATCATAGTATTTTTTGACTCCTACGAAAGGAAGGATGGTAAATGGATCATTCAACGATCTGGGTCTGATGGATTCTATTTGTCTCTTTCTTCGATGGAAGGGAAAAAGAAATTCCATTGCAGAGCCGTATGCAATGCACAAAAGATGCCTGTACGGTTGTTCAATTCTATCTTTTTCTTCTTGTTTGTTATTCTTTATCCCTTCCTTTCGCCCGATCATGCGAGATAGAGGAATTGTTTATTATGTTATATCATCAGGGTTATGATCCACCAACCTGCTAGTTCTTTTTATGAGGCACCCACAGGAGAATTTATCCTGGAAGCGGAAGAACTACTGAAACTCCGCGAAACCCTCACAAGGGTTTATGTACAAAGAACGGGCAATCCTTTATGGGTTGTATCCGAAGACATGGAAAGAGATGTTTTTATGTCAGCAGCAGAAGCCCAAGCTCATGGCATTGTTGATCTTGTAGCGGTCGAAAATACCGGGGATTTCGCATAAATCCGTGATTCCATTTCGAATCATAATTCGAATGAACCGTGATTTGATCTTTTATCTTCTTACCCGGGTAAAATAAAATAGTAAATGGAAGTAATTCATAATCATCCGGTTAGGATCGATCTAAACCAGCCCATTCTGTATACGATTCAGCATGCCAACTATTAAACAACTTATTAGAAACACAAGACAGCCAATCAGAAATGTCACGAAATCCCCAGCTCTTCGAGGATGTCCTCAGCGTCGAGGAACATGTACTAGGGTGTATGTGCGACTCGTTCAGATCATGAGTTAGAACAAATGAGACGATTTTTCCAGTCTCAATGACCAGTACCAATGAATGGGATAGAATGGAAGAACTCCATTCACTATCTAAAAATAAAGATCTATCATATACCTCTATTGTGTATGGAATTTATGGTTTCCATTGGTGCAAATCCAATCACCTCGATTTGAGATGAAAAGCAATTCTCCATTGGTAGCAAATGGTTATCCATTAAGCGGGGGAAATGATATTTAAGAAGCAGAAAGATTATGCTCCTACTCTTGCAAGAACGGACTAACAGGGTCAGCTACCTAGCCAACCTTCATAATTAAATGCCGTCACTGTATGAATAGATCTCATTGTGAAAAGACCTATTACTGGATAATTCATGGGTAGAGCCAAAGAGTGTGAACTGTACAAGTTACCAATAACATTGATTAAATGAGGGAAGGGGCTCCGGTGTATAGAGAGGGCCTCACCGTTTAAGAAGTAACCATAGAAACGATGGAAGCCACTATTTATTTATTTATCCATTTACATTTACTACCTATTTATTTTCTACCTATTTTATACCAAATATCGGTAAAATTTCTTATTTTGAGGTGAAATAAATGCCTGGAAGAAATAAAAAATCGTGGTTGGGAAGGTCATAGTAGCAAAAGCCATTGGAATTTTTATTTTATACATCGGAAGAATCCGTTTTGTTATTAATAAACCAGGAGAGGGGAAAAGAATGACTGAAAGAAAAGAAATCGATTAGTTATTCATCAAAGTTTAATTTGATTCAATGACCAGAGTTAGACGAGGATATATAGCTCGGAGACGTCGAACAAAAATTCGTTTATTTGCATCAACCTTTCGAGGGGCCCATTCAAGACTTACTCGAACTACTACTCAACAGAAAATGAGAGCTTTGGTGTCCACTCATCGGGATAGAGGCAGGCGAAAGAGAGATTTTCGTCGTTTGTGGATCACTCGGATAAATGCAGTAACTCGTGAGAATAGGGTATCCTATAGTTATAGTCGATTAATACATGATCTGTACAAGAGGCAGTTGCTTCTTAATCGTAAAATACCTGCACAAATAGCTATATCAAATAGGAATTGTCTTTACATGATTTCCAATGAGATCATCAAATAAGGAGATTGGAAGGAATTCACCGGAATGATTTAAACGGAGTTCCCCGGAGAATGACCTCCGGGAAGGTAGAGTAGAAATTAATATGATAAGATAAGTAGTAGGAATGAACGAACACGTTTCAAAAAAAAAACAGATTTCTTCTTCTCCCATTCTTTTTTTTATTCTATTACGACGTCAAATCTCTCGGCTTTTTCGAACAAAACATCAATCAATCTGATTTTGAATTCCAATTAGAGTTGTTTTGATTCAATTGAGGAGTAGGCCTATTTATTTCTGGTTCTAGGACCAGTAGTTCTAGGGATCGACTCGGTTTTCTCAAATTGTTTCTCATTATTAAGAAAAGGTAACGAAGATAAAATACGAGCTTGTTTTATAGCAATAGTAATTAATCGTTGTTGTTTCAAGGTCAATCTATTCACTCGTCTAGATAATATTTTTCCCTGTTCACTAATAAATTGACTAATTAAACTCATGTTTCTATAATCAATTCGATCCCCCGATCCAATTGGGGGCAAACGCCTACGAAAAGATCGCTTGGATTTACGAAAGAGTCGCTTGGATTTATCCATGGTTTATTCCTTATCTCTAAAATCCCATTTCTTCATTCATTTCGGATCCGACCGAAATAGGACTTGATTTGTTTATATATATATATAATTTCTTCCTGTTCCTTGGAAGGATGGTACACGTGTTCCGTTCGATCTATTTCTTTATCTCCCCATGAATCGTATGCTTGTAACAATAAGGACAGAATTTTCTCAATTCCAATCGACTAGGTGTATTGTGTCGATTCTTTTGAGTAATATATCTGGAAGTGCCTCGCGATTCTTTATTGAAATCATTTCGGACACAACTGGTACATTGCAAAATAACTATTCCTCTGACATCTTTACCCTTGGCCATGAACCTCCTTTGGATTCACTCAATTCTTCTATTTTCGATCCGAACCGAAGAAGAAGAAAGGAACGAAAAATAAATAGAAAATAGGTTGCTAACTCGAAATCCAATTATGAAAGATTTCGTTGCAATCAATAAAGTAATAAAATCATAAGTAATACAATTATTTCTAACTATTCATTATTCCTAATCCCAGCATTTCATTTACTATCTTATATGATCTCGAACAGCCTGCCCTAGACCCCCATTTCTATTTCTGTTCTACCTCTATTAATTCTATCCTGAACCCGAGTTTGACTGAGGTTCAATCCACTTTTATTCTTTCTCTTTCCTTCCTATCCTAAAGAACTGAAAAAAAAGGGGGGGGGGGGGTTGGTCACAGAGAATTTATTCTATCTCTAATCTTCTTCATTCATCCATTCCCATATCAATAACTAGAATGAAAAAAAGGGGAATACCAACGCATCTGGGAATAAACGATTGATCTCTATCAATAGACCTGCTAAAGACCCAAACCATAGAGTAGTTAGCACAGGTGCCACGGAGAGATATGTTTTTATATCTCGCATTGAAAATCCTCCTTCTTTATTGGAATACATATATGATCAGATGCATATGTAGTTAAAGATCACTTGTATTTGTATGCGGAATCCCTAACTAAAATGGATATGTACAATGATCCGGTAGATGAGATCCACTTGTACCTAAAACAGAAAAAGATGACCCCCTCTTCCTGAGCATTACCGATAAATATTAATTCTTTTATACGTTAGGTTTCATATGTATATAATTCTTTTATTATATGAGATATGAGACCAAAAAGAAGAAATGGCAAGAGAAATTGTATATAGATAGAGGAAATAACGATGTGGAAAACAAGACAGGGATTCTCTACAATGACACTGTACAACAATTAAAAGGGATGTAGCGCAGTTTGGTAGCGCGTTTGTTTTGGGTACAAAATGTCACGGGTTCAAATCCTGTCATCCCTACCTATTATTTTTCCTATGGCCAGTAACGAGGGGTCAATTGAGATCGATGAAAATTGGACATAATCTTTTATTTTATGATACTATATGCAATGCATGCAAAATGTATTGGGGGTACAAAAAGAATCCTTTTCTTGACAGTCGTATCTGCTGTCATAAGAAAGCGCTCTTAGTTCAGTTCGGTAGAACGTGGGTCTCCAAAACCCGATGTCGTAGGTTCAAATCCTACAGAGCGTGATTCTGTTCTTGTAATGTCGAATCACAATAAAACAACTTCACTAACTTGAACTGCAACCTGAATTTGACCCCCTGCAGATTAAGGAGGAGGTCAATAAAAAAAAAGATGTTACTCAATCAAAGGTCCAACTGATCACCGCGTCTGTATTGTAAATATGCAGTTACGAATAATCCAGCCAAAGTAATAGGAATTAGACCTAAGACGATTCCAAATAGAAAAACTTCAATCATTTCAATTTATTTGAAAGAGGGGAAAAAGAGAGGTAATATCTATCCCTAAATATTAATCCCAATCTCT